CGGCAGGAGACTTTGGTCTATTCCATAACATACAAATTGGAAAATTATCTAATAAACATAATAAAAATTTTCTATTGGTATAAATGCTAAAATAGATCCGTTGCTCTGATCTTTCAAACCACTCTATTCTTTTGTTTCTTATGATGTTTTTGCACAATGGGGAATAGAAGCTTTTTCTATTGATTGATTTATATATAATAGAGGCTCTGGCACTCATTAACTCTTATCTTACGAAGCAACAAGAAAGAAGGAATCAATCTATTTTGGGGGTAATCCAATATCATATGGATAATTTAAACGGATGAGATATTCTGCAAATCATTTCTACATTTCTTATAGTAAAGAAATAAAAACTTATTGTATATAAAATAGAAAAAAAAGATAAAATAAAAAATAAGCATTTAGGTATGCGTAAAAATAGATTCTAATCCGCGCCGCTTTTCAACCAAACAAGTAAATTTTTAGTAATATTGAAAAATAAATAATATAAATGAAAAGTGGAAGTTAATTTAATAATAGAAGAAGAAGCTCCGTTTACTCAATGAATGACTCCCCTCTAAAACTTTTTGTTTGTCTACTACTTCTTATTTCTTATGTTTTTATTTATTTAAAATAATGAATGTATGAATCTAAACAAAAGATTTCCGATATATCCGGAAAAGAAGAAATATTAATCTTTGGTGAACAAGAGAAAAAGCATTATTATTTCGATACAAGACGACACAAGAAAAGGTATAACTCCTTTTTCTTGTGTCGAATAGAAGATTAGGAAGACTTATAATCCTTCCTAGACTGTTCCTTTCATTTCATTTATCCAGTCCTTGTCTTGTATCTTCTTCCTTTGTTTTTGTATACCTATTGGCTAGTGCCTAGTACTAAAAATGGAATACAAGTAATGAATTCCATAGATCTCGCAAAAATACTAGAAACAAAAAACAAAGCAAAGTAGGTTTAAGGAAGTTTACAGAAATACATATTTCATTTTTTTGATCAACAAGAATTCGGCGCTTTTTATCAACTTGATGGTAAGGAATTTCTGGATCTAGAAATTCATTTCATATAATTGAACCTTTTCAAACTGTTTCTTTTTAAGAACCAAAAAAATTTGTGCCAAAATAACAGATGCCAAGAAGAACAAAAGGCCTTGGACGCGTAATGGATCTTGAAGCACTATTTCTGCATCTCCCTGACCAAACCCCCCTACATTAGGATTGCTTGTTAATGGTTGATCAAGCTTGATAGATTCACCCTCTGAAACAAGAAGTTCTGGCCCTGGAGGTATAATATCAACCGCTTGGTGACCATCCGATGCATCAACTATGGTTATTTCATATCCCCCCTTTTCTTTACGTACTATTTTGCTTACTATACCCGCGGATGTAGCATTATAGACTGTATTGTTACTCTTGCTCCCATCAGGATAAATCTGACCCCTTCCCCTGTTCCCACCTACATATATAGGATATTTTAAGAAGTTAACGTCTTTCTTTGTAGCGGGGTCGGGGGAAAGAATGGGAAAGACGATTTCACTATATTTTTGACCTGGAACAGGACCTATCACAAGAATATTTCTTTTATTAGGACGATAACTCAGAAAAGACAGATTTCCTATCTTTTCTTTCACCTCGGGAGAAATACGATCGGTGGGGGCTAATTCGAATCCCTCGGGTAAAATAAGAACAGCCCCCACGTTCAAAGACCCTTTTTTACCATTAGCAAGGACTTGTTTCACTTGCATATCATAAGGAATTCGAACAACTGCTTCAAATACAGTATCAGGAAGTACAGCTTGCGGAACTTCAATATCCACAGGCTTATTAGCTAAATGGCAATTGGCGCATACAATTCGCCCGGTTGCTTCTCGTGGATTTTCATAACTTTTCTGCGCAAAAATGGGATACGCATTTGAAATAGATGCTCGAGTTATTACATATATCATGATCGATACAGAAATAAATTGAGTCATCTGTTCCTTTACCCAAGAAAAAGTATTTCTATTTTGCATGATCCAATCATTGATCCCGGAATTTCTACAATAAATTAGATAGGTAGCTAGTATAGTTCCCTATCCACGAGTCTGCCATTGTACTGAAAAAATTCAACGAAAACAGGACGAAGGCCTTGAAAAGTATAAAGAATGAAAAAAAAAAATGCCCCTTTTTTTACGTGAAAAAACTTTTTGATTGATATCAGGAAATCAAATAAGTTTATCATTCATTCATTGAATGATAAATGACTACAAGCGAAGGAGATACGCGATTTAAAAAACGGAAGATCCAATATTTCACAATTGTATCTAGAATAACTGGAAAAGTGGAAACAAGACCAGATATAATTTGCTCATTATGAGCCAATCCAAAATCATTGTAGATCGAACCAATCATTAGTTCCCAACCATGGGTTGAGTGAAATCCAATCCATAAATCAGTAACTAAAAGAATAGAAAAAGCTTTTATTGTGTCACTTAAGTTATAGAAGAATTCCTGAATCCAAGAATTCAGAATAACAAGTTCTTCATTACCCAGAATAAAATAACCACTTAGAATAGTAAAACAGATTATATTTGTCGACAAATGCAAAATGATATGGAGATGATATTCATTATGTGTTTTGACCAATTGTATCGTTTCTTTGTGTATTCCTATACTAAGCTTTTTTATATGTGTCTCTGGGTATTCTTTTATCATTTCATCCAACAAGAATAGTTCTTCTAATTCTAGGAATTTTTCTAAAACATTTTTCTCTTGAATATCATTCAAAAAATTTTCGGATTGCCTAGTATTCCACCAATGAATAATCCAAGGTTCCAGACTTTTTTGAAATGAGAGAGAGATCCACCAGGGCAAAAATATTATAGATGCAAGATACGCGAGGGAAGCCAATGCTTTCTTTTTTTTCATTTTTTTTTCTGTGAATTGTTAATGAACTGCTTCATTTGTCAACTTTATCTGATCTTATATTTCTCTAAAGCACGAGTTCTATAACAAGGTATCGAACCTATGGATCTATTCCCAGTTTTTTGTAAAAATGTAGTCCTTAGATCTAGAAAAAAGAATATAGAAATAGAATTAAGGATCCCGTTTCGAATGAAATATATATATTTATAATAGAATAAGTAAATTCTAAGTAAATGGGATTTCCTAATATCTCAATTGGATAAATCCGAACGAATTTGTTCCTTTTGATAAAAATTCAAAAAACTTCAATTGGTACGCGCAGGAAATAGGCCAATTCGGCAGCTTTTTGTTCAATTTCTCGTGGAGTCAAATTCTCATCAGTACGAGTCAAGGGGATGGTTCCTTGGCCTCTGATTTCCATATAAAGAATACGACGAGGAAAAAGACCCTCTTTAACCTCCATTCTGATTGATTGGATATCTTTCATAAAGAAGCGAAGGAAAATGCGACGATTTATTCCGGGGAATCCCCAACGAAAAATACACATTATTCCTTCTTTTCTATCGAATCGATCATAACCACTACCTACATTCCACGATATTGTGCACCACAAATAGGAACTAATGAATAAACCCGCGATCCCATAGAACGACATCACGATCCCTTGTGGAAAAAAAATAATTTGTTGAAAAGGAAATCCAGGTATCAGATTCCTACCAAGATAACTAGAAATTCCAACCACTAAAAATCCTAGTGAACCTAAAAAAAGAATAAAGGCCCAGAAAAAATTACTTGCTTTTCGAGACCCTGTTATAAGTTCTATCCATATATGTTCTGATCGCCAGTTCATACTATACTAGATCCGATTGCATTCGATTGGAATTCAGAAAAAAAAAATTGACTTTACTTTTCTTGATGCCAAAGTAACTTTCATCAACTAAAACTATTCTGATATGAACCCTTAGGAGTAATTGGTTAGATACATTGACTTTCTATTATAAAAATATTTGCCGATCGTTTTTATAACCCGTATATACATGGATTTATACGGATATCATGTATCTGCATGCATAACAGTTCTTTCATTTGTATTCGGAAAAAAGGCACATATAATACCGCATTACACTAAACACTGTACCAAAAAAAATATCTGGTTGGCCCCATCAGGTCTAGACAATCTTATTTTTTTGTACATGAAGAAATAAAGAAGCCATTGCAATCGCCGGAAATACTAGGCCTACTAAAGGGACAAAAAAAGAAGGTAAGTAAAGATCTGTCATAGAACGGGTACCTCAATTTAATATTTGTATCCATTATAATTTAATATTTGTATCCATTATAATTTAATATTTGTATCTATTATAAATATAAAGATATCATAAGTATATCTATTATATTATATTATAATTATTAATATTATAAATAATATAATATTAAGATTATTAAGTACTTAATAAGTGCAAGGAATGAGAACTAAATGAAAATTTAGTGTACCTATTCATCTTTCTACACGAATATGTATGACAACCCACTTTAAGTTTACGAAATTTTATGAATTCTCCCGTCCTTTCTTTCTATCTTACTAATAAAATAAAGAGTTTTTTTTTTATTAAAGATAAAGAGTTTATTATAAGTTCGCGACTCTAACTAAACTAATTCAACCCAACAAAAACCAACAAAAAGGGATTAGATTTCTAATAAAAAATGGAAGTTCTTGGTAGGCAAGGCATAGAAATCACTTCCATTTTTTCTAGATTTTAATATTTTCGTTTTATTTCTATATTATATATATCTATTTTTCAAAGGAAAAAAACCGTGTAGCTGAAATAACTCACTCAGAACGCCTTTTAAAAGATTACGCGGTATGATTGGGTCAAATAAGCCCTTATGGAATAAATACTCAGCTGCTTGTGAACCGTCGGGTACTGTTTTATTCAATGTTTGTTCAATTACTCTTTTACCTGCGAAAGCAATGTACGCGTTAGGTTCAGCAATAATGACATCTCCCAACATACCAAAACTGGCCGTTACTCCACCAGTTGTAGGGGATGTAAGGATTGATACATAGAATAACTTTTTATTTGATTGATAATTATATGAAGC